ATTTGCAACAGATACAAATGGAAATGAATTGATAAAACATTCCTGGAAACAAAATTCTGCCACTTAGACTTATGGAGTCTTGTATAGAATCTAAAAATGGATCCAAATTTCTACCTATTATTAGGATATTACGATCAGATTGGATACCATAAATGGATTCGGGATTGAATCTGTTCTCTATCAATGAGATAAAGACAGAATAATCAGGAACAGTATAAAGTTGACTTTGATTTTAGCACTTAATTTATTTCATCGATTCTGTTGTTTTGTTCAAAAAATGATTCGCAGAAGGGGGAGATATTTCTACCCATTTGTTAGTAGAATACGATTGAGGTGCGCAAGAAAAGTCATATTTATTAAGTACATGCGGATATCACTATCTAGCTATCCGTATATCCCATCTTTTATCGAAGTTCCCTTGAGGTAACATAGGTCATGCTATATCCAAATTTCCATTTTATATTCAATATATTCAATGAAAAATGCAAGCACGACGATTTCTTATTCCTAATAGGGATATGTAGATAAGATGCCTGACTAGGTATCTGTGTAAGAATTTCTGTTCTGGGGTTTGCATATACACATAATTGTTGTTATAATTGAAAAGGATTAATTATGAAAAAGAATTGAGACTGATTAGTCGTATATCAATCTCCTTATGCCATTAAGATTAAGGAAACAAAATTGGAGATCCAAATCCAAGAACCATTCATGAATTCACAGTCAATAGTTAATGATTCCAATTTACCCTGAATTTTTTATTCTGTGACTGGAAATCCATTTTTCTCTTTCAATAGAAAAGGGAAGTTTTTAGGTGTTGTGTGTTTTGAAATACTATACAATCAATCTAAGAGAACAACAAAAAGGATCCAATCAAAAAAAAAAAGAGAAATGGTTCAGTAATCCCCCAGAATATTTCCATCTATATCTATTTTGTATCGTTTTGGCGGCATGGCCGAGTGGTAAGGCGGGGGACTGCAAATCCTTTTTCCCCAGTTCAAATCCGGGTGTCGCCTGATTAACAAAAGACTCGGAATCTCTTACCCTCCTAATAGAACTCACTAAATTCTTGCCCGGCAGAAGCAGAGGTAAGGAGCGAGGACTGTCGATACTGGATTTTAAGAATCAGGGGAGGGGGTTCTATAAAAGACTTTCAATTATTTCTTCAAAAATCCGGGTGTGGCCCAAACCGGTATCATACCAATCCAATATGAATAAAGAAATACTCACTTATTACTGATGCGCTCAGGCTATTGATTTGATTTATCAATCGAATCAAATCTATAGTAAGATTCAATTGTGAGATTCAGAACTACGAAAGTCGGGGACCGTAAATCCGTGTATACAAAGGAAGGTTCCTAAGGGACTGTAAATCCTTGCTCCTAGGATCCAAGTAGGTATTATAGGAAGGACTCTAAATACTTCCTAATTACCTCACCCTACTGGTGTTTACTGACTGAGTCTTGAATTAGATTGGGTAGACTGATGGAGAATCAAATTAGGAGTTGTGGAAAGAACTGAAGATACTTTGTATCCAGACAAACTTACGAGAGTCTCTGAGTGCTCAGGTTTTCAATTTTCAATTAATATTAATATTGTATGGGTGATTGCCTTTTATAGAATATTTATAGAATCAAAGTAGAAAAAAAAAAAAAAATGATTTCTTTTGGGTAACCCTGCCAAGAATGTAATAGGGCGTCTTCCAATTGTTTCACAGAAGTAGAGACAGTAAGGCTTAGATGGGAGATAGGGATATGTGATAGATAGTTATCTATCTTGATGGTATATTTTTTTTTTTCTACTTTTGTTTATGAAAGGCAACAAAACAAACAATAGGCCTTACTATTCCTACATGTTCCATTAGTAACATCCCCTTGAGACTCCCAAGGAGGTAACTACGTATCTTGCTTGTACTTAGTGCTTCCCGATTCCACCAGAAATCATATAGGGACTTGTTACGAGTGTATTCATTGGGTTGGTTCATCAATAACGTTAGGTCACAATCCCATTTTGACTCTGCACCATTGATTCCACTATTATTAGTGATCAATAATGGAATAATTCCTTTATATTCATAGAGATAGGGGACACAATTCACATGGATATAGTAAGTCTCGCTTGGGCTGCTTTAATGGTAGTCTTTACATTTTCCCTCTCACTCGTAGTATGGGGAAGAAGTGGACTCTAGGGGTACTACTAATTGAGTAATCGAATTGTATCAATTGTTTAATAGATCGTTCTGCAAAGCGTTTTAAAATCAAAATATCTCCACTTCATAAATTCTATTGGAATCCTAAGAACCTTTTGATCAAACAAATATTTCAACGACTGGATTCCCAATGGGAAATTTTTCCAACCGAATTCTTGCTAAATATTCTATTTTGAGGAACCGGCTCTTACTAGAATTATGCATATTACAATGAGGAGCAGCCAACCCCTATTTTTTTTTTGATTTGTTTCCCTCTTCTCTTTGCTGTTCAAAGAAGAAGCCATTCTTCTATTACGTAGATATGTACTTTCTACCGAGGCGACATAGACATAGTCGTTGTCCAAAGAAAAGAGGTATTACGAATAACATAATAAAATCTTGCGGGTATGCGTACTTACCGTTTTGTTTTATACTCCTAGGAATCTTATTTATGCTTTATTGACTCGCCTCATGTCATGGTTCAAGCATGAAAAATCGGTGGGGTCTACCACATCCTTTTCAAAATCCGAAGAAGTTACTATAGAACTCTTTGGATCATCTGTTAACGGATCAATCAATTACTTCTTCGTAATGCTAAAAAAAAGGGCTTGGTTTTCTTTTATATAATATATGCCTATGCCCATACTATTCTTCCTCCATTGATTCTTTCGATGGATCCGGAGATTCATATTGAAAATAATTAGAAACCCAGGAATTAGAAGAGTTGACGTTCGATTATTTCAGATTGATCGGGATCAATACAAATTGATGTAGCAAAGAAATAGAATTGGAGTGCTATTTACATGTACATATATATATGATATATAGGTATATATTGTGGATTGATTTATATCAAGCCCATATCTTTCTACAATAATAGATAGTGTGGTAGAAAGAACTATATGAACCTTTCTACCATACTATCTCATATACTGCTGACTCCAACCCGATCATTTCATTTAAGACTTGGAATTTGAATCCCTTTCTTCAATCGTTGATAAGAACTAATAAGTAAAGTTTCATTCAAATTAATCACTTTGACTAACTGTTTTTACGTAGATGATAAGTAAAAAAGCAGTAGGAACTAGAATGAACAGCGCAGTAGCAATAAATGCGAGAATATTGACTTCCATAATCTCATCGTTTTTTTGCTTCGCAATAACTCGGGATCTAATCCCATAGAGATGATAAGTCTTTCTCCTGTAAATTCAATGGCATGGATTGCATCCTGATGATACTGAATCGTATCAATATCATGAATAACAATATCTGATCTATCAAATTGATTCATCGTCGAGAATTGAATAGTATAACATAGGAAGATCTTTTATCCATACCGAATCCAAAATGGGATTCCTGGTCCAATCAAAAATCCCATTGAATGTATCATTTCCACTCTTTCTTTTCTATAACCTGCCGTCTTCCTTATACAATCATCCGACCGCCGTTCCATTGGTCACAAACCCCAATGGTAGGGATGAAATGAAAAAAGAAATGAGTTAAGTTCGAAACGAAGTTTTTGTGAAGATCTAATCTTCTTGGAAGACAGAGAAGTGTGATAAAGATTGGTTCGGTATAAAAGATCTAATATAATATTCCGACAAATTCACTATTTTATTTATTGATTTTGTTTTTTCTTCGATGGGGCCATTAAAATATGAAGGAACAAAAAGATCATCCCCCCCCTAGAACAAGAGGGGCAGATCTTTGTTTGATCTTTTATTAGTATCCTCTGTCCTTGGATTGGAACTGGGACACATACATCAAAAATTAAGTATGCAATTTTAATGAGATAGAGAAATTGTTTTCAATCAGTAATTTAGGTTCCACAAAATCGGAGCTAGAAAAAAAAGGGTGGTAGGTTTAATCTTAAAAGTACTCTGTCGGGGCAACTAGTAACTATCTATATTAAGTTAATTGTCTATCGTACAATAAACGAATACAATTTGTGTATGTGCTCCCGGGAAACCTATGGGTACTCTATTCCATGGATCAGGAGCAATCGAAAAAGACAGACCCGTGCGGTCTCTCTTGAAATCCTGAATAGGGCGATACTACTGATCAATCTACATACGTCTCTCCCCCATCAATCGGTACTAGTTGAAGTAATTGAAATTCCCGTATTTCTCCCATGAGAAATGCGAAACGAAAAACACGAAAGAAATAAGGATCCCCTGGGGGATTAAAGGGGATTCAATCCTGCTCCTTGTCTCCCCCTCTTCACAGAAAACGGAAAGATGAGTTGATGGATTCATCGGATTCTAGGTCGGGACTGACGGGGCTCGAACCCGCAGCTTCCGCCTTGACAGGGCGGTGCTCTGACCAATTGAACTACAATCCCGGGGAAATGAGGTGTACAGCATACATACATATTCTTATAATTTTAATTTCATTCGAACCCTTTCTTTCTATTCTATTTAATTGAAAATCAACGTCTTGTAACAGAAAGACGAGTGATATACTGATATCTACACGGATATGGACTATAGCGAGAGTGACGCGGATTACTAGTAATCCTGTGGATTCTTTTATTGCCAAATCGATTGATAATCAATCTTTCAGTGAAAAAACAAAAAAGGACTCTTTTTTGTTTTTTTCTTTTTATATTTACAGATTCTTGTTAATTATTTACAGATTATTATTAATATCGTTAGAAAGATCAAAAACACGCAGGATAAGATAAATAGGGATATAGCAGAAAAAATGGACGGACTCTTTCTTTCTATATATCAGGTATTTATGGAGGACAAATTGGTTATACCATCCTCATGGATCGGCGAATTATTGGGCCGAGCTGGATTTGAACCAGCGT